GAAGGGTTGAGTAAATTAAAAATCCAAAGGAGGTTCATGGCCAAGGGTAAGGATATCCGAATAACGGTTATTTTGGAATGTACTACTTGTGTTCGAAAGGGTGTTACTAAGGTATCAAGAGGGATTTCCAGAAAGGTATCAAGAGGGATTTCCCGATATATTACTCAAAAGAACCGGACCAACACGCCTAATCGATTGGAATTGAGAAAATTCTGTCCATATTGTTACAAACATACAATTCACGGGGAGATAACGAAATAGCTCGAACGAGCACTTGCACCCTACACAGGATGGGTAAAAATGACATTCTAATTATATATATAAGATAATTTAAATAGAAACAAACCAAATCCTATTTATTTTTATGGATTCTAATTCATTTTAGAGATCCAACCAAAATAGGATTTTCGGTTTAAAGGAATAAACTAAACAAACCATGGATAAATCCAAGCGACCTTTTCTTAAATCCAAGCGACCTTTGCTTAAATCCAAGCAACCTTTTCTTAAATCCAAGCGACCTTTTAAACCCAAGCGATCTTTTCGTAGGCGTTTGCCCCTGATCCAACCGGGGGATCGAATTGATTATAGAAACCTGAGTTTAATTAGTCGATTTATTAGTGACCGAGGAAAAATATTACCTAGACGATTAAATAGAGTGACTTTGAAACAACAACGATTAATTACTATTGCTATAAAACAAGCTCGTATTTTAGCTTTGTTACCTTTTGAAAATAATGAGAAACAATTCAAAAAAAACAAGTCGACCGCGCTAGCCAAAAAGAAATATAAGAAAGGCGGAAAGAAATATAAGTCAGACGGAAAAAATAGAAGTCGACTGTGAGAGACGAAAAGAAATATAAGTCGACTGCGAGAGACAAAAAAATAGGCTTACTCTTTCTTCACTTGAATCAAAATTCACACCCGAACTCAAACGCAGATTGATGCTTTGTTCGAAAAATCCGACAATCCAGATTTGATTATCGTGTCGTAAGACAAAAACAAATAAAAAATCGGGTAAGAAGTCAAACTAAAAAGTTTTTATCGAATGTGTTGATTCATATTTCTTTTGACTACTTTATTTTCTCATATTTTATTTCTTTTTACTCTACTTTCCCGGAGTTCATTCTCCGGGGAACTCCATTTAAATTACTCCGGCAGATTCCTTCCAATTTACTTCTTTTATGCTCTCATTGGAAATCAAATAAAGACAATTTTTATTTGCTATAGCTATTTGGGCAAGTATTTTACGATTAAGAAGCAACTGTCTCTTGTATAGATCGTGGATTAATCTACTATAACTATAACTATAGGATACCCACCCCTCGCGAATTACTGAATTTATTCGAGTGATCCATAAACGACGAAAATTTCTCTTTTGCCTATCCCTATCCCGATGAGACGAAGCCAAAGCTCTTCTTTCTTGCTGAATAATACTTCGAGTACGCTTTGAAAGACCTCCCCTAAAGCTTGATACAAATAAACGCTTTTTTATTCTACGTCTCCGAGCTATATATCCCCGTCTAATTCTGGTCATTGAATACACATAAATGAAATTGTGCCGAATAACTAATTTCTTTCCTTTCTTGCAGTTATTCTTTTTCCCCCTTCCTAGTCTATTAATAACAAAACGGTTTTTCCAATGTATAAACTCAAAATTCCAACGGCTTTGGCTACTATAACCTTCCCGACCACGATTTTTTATTTTTTCTCGGCATTTCACCCCGAAATCCGAAATTGTATTCTACACGGTATTAAAAAGATAATAAGAAATAGAAATTCTAAAGAAATAGTGGATTCCATCGTTTCTATGGTTACTTCTTAAACGGTGAGGTCTTCTCTATACACCGGAGCCTTTAACTTCATTTAATCAATGTTATTGGTAACTTGTATAGTTCACATTCTTTGGCTCTACCCATGAATTATCCAGTAACTAGGTCTTTCACAACGAGATCTACCTATCCAGTAACGGTATTTAATTATGAGGGTTGGCTGGGTAGCTGACCCTGTTAGTCCGTTCTTGCAAGAGGGCGGCCTAATCTTTCTGTTTTTTAAATTTTAACCAAGATTTCCTCCGCTTAATGGGCAACCATTTGCTACCAATGGAGAATTCTTAAATTGAGGTGATTGGATTTACACCAATGGAAACCATAAATTTCATACACAATGAAAGGCATACGATCAATTTTCTTATTTTTAGATAGTAAATGGAGTTCATTTTCCTATTCACCGGTACTGATCTTTGATACTGGAAAATTGTCCTCTTTCCTTTGTTCTAGCTCATGATCTGAACGAGTCGCACATACAACCTAGTACACGTTCCTCGACGTTGAGGGCATCTCTTAAGAGCGGGGGTTTTTTTGACAGTTCTGATTGGCTGTCTTGTATTTCTAATAAGTTGTTTAATAGTTGGCATGTTGAATCATATGCATAATGGGATGGTTTAGATCGATCCTAACCAGATTACTCCTAAAAAATTAGGTCGGTAGGGTAATCTCAAATC